CTCTTTTGTATCAACAATATATTTTTTTTTGAATTTACGAAAAAGTTTTCTAATGTTCATGGGCCTATAAAGACTATTAGTAAGACGATTAATGATATATGGAAAGCTCTCTAGAAGGATATCCGTGTATATCCTTTCCACGATCCATTTTAGAAAATAATGTGATTTACGGATTAATCGATCATTTCTTCTTTTTAATATCTGAAAAATATTTTTTAGTGATGCTAATTTTTGAGCACCATAACTTGTTTTGTTAGGACTAATATTTCTCTTTAGAGTTCGAAATCCATTTTTATTGTCTTTTGTAATTCTTTCTATTTGATTTCTGATTGTGCTTGTTCTATCAGTCAGATCTTTCATTTTAATTTCTGTCAGTGAATAATTTGTCCAATCCATAGATCGGGTTTGAATGGATGATTCATGAATCATCTGATTATTTTTTAGAAAATATTTTTTTATTTCACTCGAATCCTCTCTCAATTTTTTTTGTTCTTTTTGGGCCTTTAGAAACAAGAATTTTGTTCTTTCTTTGAAACTTTTTAGACCTCGAAAACTCCACTTTCTAATTGCTTTTTGGAGTTTTTTCAAAGGGGGTCCAAAGTAATAACAAAACAAAATACCAAGTCCTACGAGAGGAGAACCAAAAGGACGGTCAGTTTCCAGTCCCCAAACCGTTAAAAAAGCAGCAGGACTTTCCTGCTTTGGATCACTACGAGAAGGTCGTATCTTAGATCGGTGCCAAGGTTTCAGACGGAAAGGAAATCGTATCATTATTTGTATACCCTCTGTGGCCCAGTTTTTAGTCCAAATTCCGTTTCTTCCTGGTTCTAGTACTGGCATACCATTATAGGTGCATATAACATACACTTCTCTATTCATCTCCCTTATATCCTGCTCCCACTCGGACTCTTGGCGTAATAAGAAACGGACAATATTTTTAGCTAGTATCAACGAAGGTAATACAATAGATTGTCTAAGCCTCGACTGAAGTTGTAAAATTAAAGCTCTTAGTCCATGAGCAAAAATAAGGATATCATAGAGGTCTGATATTCTTTCTCGTGTCCTTTCTATTCGTTCCATTTCCGTCTGCCCGTCCTGCCCCTTTTCCATTTCATTGACTTCTTTTTGAATTTCTTCGTAGCTTTTGTTTTCCTCCATGTACATTTTTTTTTTTTTTTTCAACCTCTTTATTCTTTTTGCTACGCTTCCTTTTATACCCTTTATAAAAATGTCTTGTATTAGGTCGGAAATATCAATTACTGATAATATGAATGGTTCGAAAAGAACATCCCAAGAAAATCCTACTCTGTCGAAAAAAAGTGGGGAATACGGGTATAAGGGAAACATTTTCCCCGTAAGGGTTTTACGTCTTTGAACACGCATAGAACCTGTGATTATGTCTCGACGAAAATCCGCTTCATAGGGATAATCTATCATATCCACTTCTTCTATTTCATCAGGCTTCGTCATAGTTTTGATACTAGGGTCGGCATTCTCTGCCTCCTCCGGACCCTGCGTAAAAAGAATTATACGTTTCGCCCTCCTCGAGCGAATTTGATGCTCTACTATCCACTCTTCCCCCTCTTCCGTTGCTGTAGTTTTTCCGAGTTGTTCTACCTCGCTGAATAATTTGTATGACCATTGGGGGACTTTTTTATTTATTACAATCGATTTTTTTCGAGTTGTTTTTTCCATGGGAGGAATTATGGCTGTATCGCCTATTGGTTGAATGATGGGATCAATTATGACTCTTTCAATTAAAAATTTCAAAACTTTTTCTGGATCTTCTGAATCAAGTCGTCTTTGTTCCGGAAATAAAGAAATTCCTTTCAAATTTGATGTTGATTCTTCAGCAAATTCATCGATTAAAAGACTCAATTCTCTTGCTAATGATTTTTTATCCAATGTATATATTTTCTGTCCCAATTTCTCTTCCAATGTCGCTATTTTCCCTTCCAATTTCTGGTACAATTCTTCAAAATTATGAACATTAAGTTCCTTACCCTTAAAAAGAAGGATACTATGAACTTTATTGAGTTTATTTATCAAATTTGTCTCTATCGAATTTTTGACTGAAGTTTCATTTAGGATTGAAGGTAAATAACAATTTTGAATTATTCCACGATAGGATCCGTTTAAGAGAGGATCATATATTTTAGGCAAGTATTCTTCTTTAGTTTTATTATTGCATAATCGAGTCTTTTTTTCGAGTACATCCAGATAAGGAGATCCTCTGTCCAGGGCTTCAATTCTATCTCTAAACTCGTTCCTTAGGCTCCTCCATTTTTTTTCATTGGTATAAATCCAACAATAATAATTATGCAGTTCATCATAGAAGAACTTATCCAGTTCATCACAGACGAATTTTTTTGTTGTAAAAAAATAAAAATACATTTTTTGTCGTAGCATTTCAAAAAAAGCGGATAAACTTGATGGATATGTAAAAGAAATTCTTCGTTTTCCATCACTTTGACATGTATAAAAAAAATATTGTGACATT